AAGTTTTTGTAATTGGTACATGTTTTGTTAACCCCCCCATAAGAACCATATTCTGGCTTTTCTCCGGAGAATATCCAACAACCGTTTCCATTGAATGAATAAGAGATCCAGATCCTAAAAACAACAAGGCTTTTGAATAAGCATGAGTAATCAAATGAAATAAAGCAGCTCGATAAGAACCCATACCTAGAGCTAACATCATATAGCCCAATTGAGACATTGTAGAATAAGCTAAACTTTTCTTAATATCTTTTTGAGCAAGAGCTAAGGTCGCTCCTAATAGTACTGTTATTATACCTATAAAAGATATTACCGACATTATGGAAGGTATAACTATGAAAAGAGGCAGGAATCGAGCAACTAAAAAAATGCCTGCTGCTACCATGGTAGCAGCATGGATGAGAGCTGAAATAGGAGTAGGACCCTCCATAGCATCAGGCAACCATACATGAAGGGGAAATTGGGCCGATTTAGCAACTGCACCGGCAAATAACAATAAAGAACATAAAATACAAAAAAAGGAATTGACCTCGTTATTATTAATTAAATTTTTGAATATTTCAAACAAATCCCGAAACTCGAAACTACCTGTTAGCCAATAAAGACCTAAGATTCCTAATAATAAGCCAAAATCTCCTACACGATTAGTCACAAACGCTTTTTGACAAGCATTTGCCGCAATAGGTCTTGTGAACCAAAAACCTATTAATAGATACGAACACATTCCAACTAATTCCCAAAAAATATAAATTTGTATCAAATTCGAACTAGTAACTAATCCCAGCATCGAAGTATTGAAAAAACTCATATACGCAAAAAATCTCAAATATCCCTGATCATGAGACATATAATTATCACTATAAATAAGAACCAGAATTCCAACAGTAGTGATTAACATTGACATAATAGAAGTAAGTGGATCGATCAAGTATCCAAATTCGAAAGAAAAATCATTATTAATGGTCCAAGACCATACATATTGATAAATCGAATTACTATTTATTTGTTGAATAGCCAGTTTCATCGAAAAAAGCATAACTATACTTAACAACGAAATACTAGAAAAAGCCCATATACGCCGAAGATTTTTTGTTGCCATCGGAAAAAAGAAAAGTCCAGCTCCTATTAACAAAGGAACTGGGAGTGAAAGGAAGGGTATGATCCATGCATATTGGTATATATGTTCCATAATAGAATAAAAATTTTTTATATTTAATTAATTAAAATTTTTTGGTTTATTGACTTTCAATTTTCTATTCTATATTAAATATTGATGTTGAGCATTTTTTTAATATTCAAATCACGAAGTTCTAATTGGTCAAATAACCTATTTATTAGTGAAAATTATTAATTAGTAAGTAACGAAAACAAAGTGGAAATTTTTGAAGCCTATGACGGAGGAAGAGACAAAAAATGTCATTTCTATTTCCATTTAAATTATTTCCAATCCATATTTAAGACTTAAAGGATCAAAATTCGACTCAAAAAACTATGAATCATAAGATCTACTAAGGATCTACTAAAGGTTTAATAAAGTAAATAATGAGAAAAAAGAATTCAATATTTAGAATTAAAAGATTCTATAGTTTATTCGGAATCAGTAACTTATTTTATACAAAATTTTTTGATTATCTTCTATTCCAAACAAAAATATAGAACAAAATTCGATTTTATTAATTATCTATTTTTTATTTTAGTAAATAAAATCAGTATAGGGTATCACATAGAAGCTAAATACATAGATAATGAATAGAAATCACAGATTCGTTTGAACAATAAATGTCTTTCACATCCAACTGTAACACTGAATAATAAATTCAATTTCAAATGGCAGTTCCAAAAAAACGTACTTCGATTTACAAAAAGCGTATTCGTAAAAATATTTGGAAAAAAAAGGGATATTGGGCGGCATTCAAAGCCTTTTCATTAGCAAAATCTCTTTCTACCGGTAATTCAAAAAGTTTTTTTGTACGAAAAATAAGTAATCAAACCTCGGAATAATGGAAATCAACCTGACTAAAAAAAAAGGGTATAACAAATAAAAAATAGAGAAAATAAATGATTTAGATGGGTTTGCATTTATTAATTAAATGATTTAGATGGGTTTGCATTTATTAATTAAATGTTTCGAACTATATAAAATTGTAACCTTTTTCTTCGGATATGGAGACTAAGAACTCTTATGCCAACCCTAAGATAGTACTTTTGTTTTTGTTTGAAAACTATCTCTATCTATATAGAATATATATAGTTTTCAAACACTTGCTTTTTAGTCTATATACAATATAATATTCAAAATTTTTCTACCTCTATAAATTGTGAATTTTGTAAAAAAAAGGGCAAATCGAAAAAGGTTAAACTTTAACTTACGGAAATATTATTTTCTCGGAATTGTTTTAGTATATATTCGTCCGTTTCAAATTAATCAAAAAATTACTTTACTAGAGTTGTAGTATACGCGAATTCTTTTTTATTTTGAAAATAAGTTTCAATAGAGATC